ATCGAAATCGTGAGCATCAGCATGTAGGTTCCAGATCCAAGTAGTAGTATCTGGGCCCTTAGCTATTGTTCTTGAAAAATGGCCAGGTCTGGCCCATTCCTCGAAAGAAGTTTTGATGGGATCCCTATCTACCAAAATTTTAACTTCTGGTTCCGGCGAACGAATAATCATTGAGTCCTCCTCTTTCCGTACAACACATAACATATAACGAGACTTGCAATTAAGTAATCAAGTAATTAGTAGATATTTCGAATTTGTTTATTTTAATTTACCTTCGATCTACATTTATCTATTCTTTTTGCTTTAGTTATTCACTAGACCAATTATGATCTGGAAGTGTATTCAGGGCAAGTGTTCTAATATATTATGACATAGCTATATGGCGCCTAACGGACCCATTTTCTTTTTAATATTAGAAAACCCCTTCTTTTCGGGATGCAAACACTTTTTTTTTTATTTTTGTTTGTTCAATCTAATGTATTCATATCTCAATTAGAAGCTACTAGATGGAGCTAGTTCATGTTTTACATAGAACATATTACTATTACTTGACTTCTATTTAATTAGAATTAATATTTGAATTTTTTTGGAAATATTAATTCTAATTAAATAGGAAACTCTATTTTCTATTTAAATTCTTAACTATTGTTGTGTATCGTTTCTTTTTACAAAATGTAATGATCTTAGATTAGAATTCGAAGGGATATAATCCAATTCTTTGATTGGCCCTTCGCAGAAGAATGATCTATTTTATTCGTTATATTCTGTTTTTCTTTGCCTCTTTGACTGTATGGGGTCAAAGGGATCAAAAGCGTTCGTTTTTTTTTCGATTTTTATTCGAAACGCCTCGTAATCTTCAACCAATTCTGCGCTTCAATATAATTATCTGGAGTAAGCGCTATCGCTTGTTTCCAATATTCAGCGGCTTGATTGAACCAAGCTTCCGCAATTTCAGAATCTCCCTGCCGAATGGCCTGTTCTCCCCGGTCGAAATAGGTAAGTTAATTCCTTCCCTTAGAACCGTACTTGAGAGTTTCACCTCATACGGCTCGTCAATTGTCCCATTTTCATTTTAATCTACCATCTCTCCCACTTTTTCTTGGGTTAACCAAAAAAGAATACGTTCCATAAGTTTCAAACGTGTATTTTTATTTTGATCATAAGTTTTATCTTTTATCCTACCCTCAATAAAGTATAAAGTAGAGGCATCTCTCTTTATAATTTGAATAAAGGTACCTATCTCGGTTTCAAATATCAATTTATATAGAATTCTTGAAAAATACTTTCCTTCAGAAAGACTTACTATCTTCTTTCTTTGGGATCAGATCCTACGCCGCTGCTCAATACCCTTAGTGGATTGACTTTATTACATAAGTCGATTCCTAACCATTCTCTCATAGCATGACATAAATAAGTAAGCAGTTTTTATTCTATATAATTAGCTCAAAACTGACTAATTTATCTTTATGGCGCTTTGTCTATCAATTAGATCCTTTACCGCTATCCATAGAATTATATAGGCATATCTATGTCTTCATAATTCGATTTATATGCAATTTTTTTCTTTGCTACAGCTGATAAAAATCGTTTTTTGGACGATACATATGTAGAAAGCCTATAATTTTTGTTTTGTTTCTAGTATTTACTATCTGATTTTATTTTTCTTTACTTTTTTTTCTATAGTGGAGATAGTCGCACGTAATGACAGATCACGGCCATATTATTAAAAGCTTGTGGTAAAAATGGGTTTCGTTCGAGTGCTCGAAAATTATATTCCAAAGCTTTTGTATGTTCCCCATTACTTGTGTGGATAAGGCCTGTGTTATAGAGTATATAACTTCGATCATAGGGATCAATTTCTAGTCGCATAGCTTCATAATAATTTTGTAAAGCTTCCGCATAATTTCCTTCGGATTGCGCTGACATCCGTTACGGTCTTCATTATTCGATAAATATCCGTTCCAGAACCATACGTGAGATTTTTATCTCATACGGCTCCTCCTTTATGTGCATAATGAGAAATAATACAGGGAATCAAAAAAAAATGATTGAAATATTCTCATTATAAACCGAGCGGGGCTAATGTTTTTACAATAAATTTCTAGCCAACCTTCCTGCAGGGGACCTTTTCTTAACATTAAGCGTATTGATAATTGATACTAGATCTAAATAAAAATGAAAGGGTAACCTCAACAATTTCTTTGTCCTCAACGCCTCCTACCAAATTTCGCGGAATTAGTCACTTCAACAGTCTTCGATGGTTATATAGGTACCAAAAGTACAAACGAGATGGATATTTGTTATCACAACCATTTTTGTTAATCCGGATCCTGTTATTAAGGAAGGGAAAAGTTTCTAACAAAGTGTTCATGTTGTTGATTCCTAGGTGTAGTGCTTCTTCCCTTATGCCGCCTAGTGGTAATAGTGGAATAGGATTGACCTGTAATATATAATATAGAACCTACCTAGCTAGTAGGTGGTGGTGTAACCTTTCGCTCAA